TTTCCCATGCGTAATCCTTTGTATAGACGTTGGGGCGGACGGACACTAAGATGGAATAGACCCGCTAATATGCCCAAAGTTCCTGCTGCAATATGATGAGAGGCTATTCCTCCCGGAACAAAAGGATCAAAACCTTCCACACCCCATGCTGGATTTACAGCTTGTACCCTTCCCGTTAGTCCATAAGGATCGGATATCCATATTCCGGGACCATACAATCCTGTTACATGAAATGCGCCAAAACCAAAGCAAGCCACCCCTGAGAGAAATAAATGAATTCCAAAGATCTTGGGCAAATCCAACGAGGGTTTTCCTGTACGTTCATCACAAAATATTTCTAGATCCCAATAGACCCAATGCCAGATAGCTGCTAAAAAGCACAAGCCAGAAAACAGAATATGTGCACCAGCCACACCTTCGTAACTCCAAACACCCGGATTCGTTAGAGTCCCCCCTGTGATACTCCAACCACCCCATGAATTGGTTATTCCTAAACGAGTCATGAAGGGTATAACGAACATACCCTGTCTCCACATTGGATCAAGAACAGGATCAGAGGGATCAAAAACAGCTAATTCGTATAGAGCCATCGAACCAGCCCAACCAGCAACCAGAGCTGTATGCATTATATGGACAGAAATCAAACGGCCGGGATCATTCAATACGACCGTATGAACACGATACCAAGGCAAACCCATGGAAATACCCCCCTTTTTTAATTAAGAAATAGACACTATGTAACTTTATTGCACTGTAAAAAAAACTATACTATGGAACTTATTTTTTTAGTGGATTATCTCGGGGAAAGGATTAATATTTGTTCTATTCTTTTAGTAAGAATGTCTTTTAATAATAATGGAACAATTTTGTTCGTAGAAACAAAAAGAAGCAGATTTATTCTATACCCGATAAGTACCAATACGCAATGGTAGGGCGTTGATAGCATTTTATATGAGTAACTGCATCTAGGTTTGTTCATCATCCAAAAGAAAAAACCTATTTGAAACAAATTGACTTTATTCATTCTATTCATTCTGTCTTCCTTTTTTATGAACTTTTTTTTTTTTTTAATCTATGGATAAAATATGATAAAAGATAAAATATTATTAAGACAATAAACCTACTTTTACGCTTTCACATTAAAGTGAGATTATAGTACTTAATTTTTCTTTCATTTAATGCCTATTGGTGTTCCACAAGTACCTTTTCGAAATCCTGGAGACGAAGATGCATCGTGGGTTGACGTATAGTGCGACTTGTCAGATATATTTGGTTATACGGTATTTTCCCGTTCTCTTCCCCCAATTGAGATATCCTCCCTTTCGCCCAAGAAAGATTGATTGAATCATCAAAAATTTGGAGCGTGAAATACAATGAAGAAAATGAAATCTATTTTTTAGGGGATATACAGATTAATATTCGAAATTTAGAATAATTTATGGTTGCCTTGGTTCGAACAATAAAATGAAATATCCAGGCTCCGTTTAAAAACAACCAATTGATAATATATCTATGATTTCTACTTAAAATATCATACTCTAGTATATTCTATTTAGAATTTATTTATCTAATATTCATATTTATGATTTCTACTATAAAATATCATACTCTAGTATATTCTATTTAGAATTTATTTATCTAATATTCAATTTATAATTTCTAATATAAATCGAAATAAATAGAAGTGATCTCAAACTGTTAATAAATTGAGTAATATGATGAATGCATTGAATATTTACTATTTGGTGGGAGACATAAATAACTTGAAAAAAAAAAAAGAAATCGTAGCAAAAAGACGTAGTATTCGGGCGTTTGGCCTATATATGCAAATCAAAAACGATCAGATCTTTACTCGGAGTAGAGCATAAACCTAAAAGAATTCAAGAAGACCGTTAAGGAACAAGAAAATTACATCGTGATTTGGATTAAATTCCGATGAAAGAATACATCAATGAAAAGTTAGTCCGATAAGTTAAGTTTAGTGAATTTTTTTTCTTTATTATAAATAAGAAAGAAAAAAACTCGAATCTACACATTGATTCTTTTTTTTTCGCGATTTGTATTGAACCGTATGCCTTAAAAGATGCAAAGTTAGTCCGATAAGTTAAGTTTAGTGAATTTTTTTTCTTTATTATAAATAAGAAAGAAAAAAACTCGAATCTACACATTGATTCTTTTTTTTTCGCGATTTGTATTGAACCGTATGCCTTAAAAGATGCATGTACGGTTCCGAAAGGGATACAATTTTATCCCACTCAACCGACTTTATCGAGAAAGATTACTTTTTTTAGGCCAAGAGGTTGATGACGAGATCTCAAATCAACTTATTGGTCTTATGATATATCTCAGTATAGAGGATGATACCCCAGATCTGTATTTGTTTATAAACTCTCCCGGCGGGTGGGTAATACCTGGATTAGGTATTTATGATACTATGCAATTTGTGCAACCAGACGTACAAACAATATGCATGGGATTAGCCGCTTCAATGGGATCTTTTATTCTGGTCGGAGGAGAAATTACCAAACGTCTAGCATTCCCTCACGCTTGGCGCCAATGAGTTTTTTATTTGATTTGAGAGAAAAAAGAAGACAAGACTATGCCTTCGCGATATATGAAATATGAATATTAAGTAATAATAGCATGGCACTTAGAATTCGATAGGAAATTTTTTTTTTCCAAAATTGTTAAATTATGTATCGAAAGAGTAGTATGAGATAAGGGTATTTCCTATTTTATCTGATATATCAGGAGACCCATTTCAGCGCCACAAACTTTTTAGTTTTCACACCGAAAAACTCTTAACAATATAATATAAACAATATATATATTATTCTGAAAGAATACAAATTTTTTTTTATTTGATATTTGAAAAAAAAAAAGAAACTTTGGGATTGCTAAATAACAGACGAAATTAATATATAAAGCAACGGAACCATCGTAGTATTTTTTTAACTACCCCAAAAAGAAGGGTGGTTATTGGATCATTTACCTATGTGAATATGATATACCCTCTAATTTATTTTATATTTCTTTAATGTAAAATAAAAAAAGGTATATGTATATAAAGTGAATTCCAGTGTAGGAGCCGTATGCTATGTGCAAAAGATGCCTGTACGGTTGTTCAATTCTATCTTTTTCTTTTTATTATATTTTTCTTTTCGCCGTTCATCGCGCGAGATAGAATAATAATTTATTATGTTATTTCATCAGGGTAATGATCCATCAACCTTCTACTTCTTTTTATGAGGCACGGACGGGAGAATTTATCCTGGAAACGGAAGAACTACTGAAGCTGCGCGAAACCCTCACAAAGGTTTATGTACAAAGAACGGGCAAACCTTTATGGGTTGTTTCCGAAGACATGGAAAGAGATGTTTTTATGTCAGCAACAGAAGCCCAAGCTCACGGACTTGTTGATCTTGTAGCGGTTGAATAAAAAATAAGAGGATTTCACGCAAGTATGCAATTTGATATTTTATCTTGTTACCAGGTTTAATACAATATTGTAAATATTCTATCAATACATTAATAAAAAATGATTCATAATTATCCGGTTAGGATCGATCTAAACCATCCCATTATGTATATGATTCAACATGCCAACTATTAAACAACTTATTAGAAACACACGACAGCCAATCAAAAATGTCACGAAATCCCCCGCTCTTGGAGGATGTCCTCAGCGACGAGGAACATGTACTAGGGTGTATGTGCGACTCGGTCAGATCATGGACTAGGCAAAAAGAAAAGAATTGATCCAGTATAAGTGATCAGTAACAGTGAATAGGATAGAATGGAAAAAGACCATTCACTATACGAAAAATGAAAATATCTAAAAATCTAAGATATATCATATCCTTCGATTGTGGTATCAAATTAATTTATGGTTGAAATTAGTACAAATCCAATCAATTACGTTTTTAATTTAAGATGAGAAAGAATTTCCCATTGGTATCAAATGGTATTCATTAAGCAGGGAAATCCTATTTAAAAAGGAGAAAGATTATGCCCTTAGCTCTTAACTCTTGACTCCTGCAAGAACGGACTAACAAGGTCAGCTACTCAGCAAATCTTCATAATTAAATAAAATACCGTTACTGTTATAGGTGGGTCTCGTTGTGAAAGACCTATTACTGGATAATGATGGGTAGAGCCAAAAGAGTGTGAACTGTACAAGTTAACAATACAATTGATTAAGATTAAATGAAATGAGGGAGTAGGCTCCGGTGTATAGAGAGGACCTCACCGTTTAAGAAGCAACCATAGAAACGATGGAAACCACTATACCTATTTCTATTTACTACTATTTTTTATATTTTTTGATACCCAGTATCAATACAATTTCTTATTCTTATTTCGAGACTGAGTAGTCAATAACAATTTCTTATTCTTATTTCGAGCTGAGAAGTCTATAAAAAAAAATAGTGGTCGGGAAGGTTTATAGTAGCAAAAGCCATTGGAGTTTTTATTTTATACATTGGAAGGATCCGTTTTGTTATTAATAGACTAGGAAAGGGAAATAACTGAAAGAAAAAAAAATCAATTAGTTATTCATCAAAGTTTCATTTATTTATTCAATGACTAGAATTAAACGAGGATATATAGCTCGAAGACGTAGAACAAAAATTCGTTTATTTGCATCAAGTTTTCGAGGGGCTCGTTCAAGACTTTCTCGGACTATTACTCAACAGAAAATAAGAGCTTTGGTTTCGGCTCATCAAGATAGAGGTAGGCAAAAGAGAGATTTTCGGCGTTTGTGGATTACTCGGATAAATGCAGTAATCCGAGCCAATAAACTATACTATAGTTATAGTACATTAATACACAATGTGTACAAGGAGCAGTTGCTCCTTAACCGTAAAATACTTGCACAAATAGCTATATTAAATAGGAATTGTATTTATATGATTTCCAATGAGATCTTAAAATAAGATAAGGAGATTGGAAGAAATCCATTGTAATTTTTAATGGAGTTCCTTGGCCGAGTTAACTCGGGAAGGTAGAGTAGAAATTAGTATGATAAAATAGGATATAATATGATAAAGCCGTCACAATGAACAAACACGTTCAATAAAAAAAGATTTATTCTTCAATTATTTTTTTTTTTACTTTTTCTTAGGACACAACACTAAAATCTTAATTTTCAATTTTTTTGAACAAGGCGTCAATTCGCGTTTGAAGTCGGATTGAAGTTTGATTTTGATTCAATTGAAGAGCAAGCCTATTTTATTTATTTTTAATTCTAAGACTCGTAGTTATAGGCGTCGACTCGCTTCTTTCAAATCGTTTCTCATTATTAAGAAAAGGTAACAAAGATAAAATACGAGCTTGTTTTATAGCAATAGTAATTAATCGTTGTTGTTTTAAGGTCAATCTATTCACCCGCCTAGATAATATCTTTCCTTGTTCACTAATAAATCGACTAATTAAACTCATGTTTCTATAATCAATTCGATCCCCCGATTGTATCGGGGGCAAACGCCTACGAAAAGATCGCTTAGATTTAAGAAAGAGCCGCTTGGATTTATCCATGGTTTTTTTATTCCTTGTCCTGAAAATACTAATTCTTTTTTGATGGGATCAGAAATGATTTTTAATTAAAAAAAAGGATTGCTTTGTTTTGTTTATTTTATATTTAAAAAATATAGGATCTGTTATATAGAATTATAATATGTCGTTTTTCGTCTTCCTTGGAAGGCAAGGCGAAATCGCGAGCGATTGGTTCGATCTATTTCTTTATCTCTCCGTGAATCGTATGTTTGTAACAAGAGGGACAGAATTTTCTCAATTCCAATCGACTAGGCGTATTATGTCGATTTTTTTGAGTAATATATCGGGAAATGCCCATTGATTCCTTATTAACGCGGTTTCGAACACAATTGGTACAGTCCAAAAAAATCGTTACTCGAGCTTCTTTACCCCTGGCCATGAACCTCCTTTGTATTTTTGATTGACTAAACTTTTCTATTTTTCGATTTTTGATCCGACTCGAAGACGAACGAAAAAAAAGTAGAAGTTGCTAAATGAAAATCCAATTATGAAGGATTTTGGTGCAATCTACAATATAGTAATAATAAGTAATATAATGATTTCTAACTCTATATTTATAATTTAGAATCACGGTACGATATTTAGTTTTTCATTTAATTATTTTGTATTATATTGTTGCCACAGCTATTCCATTTTCTTTCTCGATCTATTATTAATTTCATTTTGGTCCTGGAACCCCGAGTTCTTAGTTTCACTGAGGTGAATCCATTTTGATTCTTTTCTAATTTATTTTCATTTTAAAAAAGAAGAGTAGGGGGAGGGATTAGTCACAGATATTTGATTGTAGCTCTAATTTTCTTCACCCCCTTCCCGCCTCACTTACTATAATGAAAAAAAGGGGAATATTAACGCATCCGGAAATAAACGATTGATCTCTATCAATAAACCTGCTAAAGAACCAAACCATAGAGTACTTACTACCGGTGCCACGGAAAGATATGTTTTTAGATCTCGCATTTAAAACCCTCCTTCTTTATTTTTGTAATTTGATTCTAATTTGTAATACATAATAGTAATACATATATGATCGGATGTGTCGATGTAGTTAATGACTCACACTTGTATGTCTACGCAGAATCCCTAATACAAATTGAAATGTACAACAATTAAGTAAATATTCCTTTTCTTAAAACAAAAAAAGTCCCTTTCTGTCTGAGAATTCCCGAAAAATTTTCATTTTTTTTACGCGGGGTTTCATATTTCTTCAGTACTTATATAAGTCTATTATTATATGTTATATATAACATATAATAATAGACTAAAAAAAAAAATAAAGAAGAAATGACAGGTTGGTATATCAATGAAAGAAATAAAGATGTGGAAAAGAAAACAGGGATTCTCTACAATGACACTATAGATCAAGTGAAAAGAAAAGGGATGTAGCGCAGCTCGGTAGCGCGTTTGTTTTGGGTACAAAATGTCACGGGTTCAAATCCTGTCATCCCTACCTATTGCTTTTCTTATGAGCAGAAACGCGAGGTCATATTGATATTAATTAAAATTGGATATACATAATCAACCTTTAATTTTATTATTTAGGATAGTATATATATCCTTGGGTAACAAACTATTTATTATGATAATAAAGCGCTCTTAGTTCAGTTCGGTAGAACGTGGGTCTCCAAAACCCGATGTCGTAGGTTCAAATCCTACAGAGCGTGATTAGATTCTTGTTATTTGGTAGGTCGAAAATAAAACTGAAAAAATTGAACAGAAATTTTAAATTGACCTCCTGTAGATTAAAGCAAGTAGGAGGTCAATCAAAAAAAAAGAGATGTTAATTAATCAAAGGTCCAATTGATCACCACGTCTGTATTGTAAATATGCAGTTACGAATAATCCAGCCAAAGTAATAGGAATTAGACCTAAGACGATTCCAAATAGAAAAACTTCAATCATTTCAATTTCTTTGAAAAGTGAAAGGGAGAGGTAATGTTTATCCTTAAA